TATTCACTATAAAGGACCAGAAATGCCTTGCTTACGTATCATTGAAAAGTGCATTAACATAAATACAGCAGTAAGAAGAGGTAATACAAAAGTATGCAAACTATAAAAACGAGTTAAGGTAGATTGTCCCACACTGGAACTTCCGCGTAATAACTCTACCAAAGACGATCCTATTACAGGAATAGCGTCGGGTACGCCTGTTACAATTTTGACTGCCCAATAACCAATTTGATCCCAAGGTAAGGAATAACCGGTTACACCAAAAGATGCAGTCAATACAGCCAAAACTACACCCGTAACCCAAGTTAATTCGCGAGGTTTTTTAAAACCGCCTGTGAGATACACACGAAATACGTGTAGGATCATCATTAAGACCATCATACTTGCCGACCATCGATGAACGGATCGGATTAACCAACCAAAGTTAGCTTCAGTCATTATATATTGAACAGAAGCAAAAGCTTCAGTAACGGTCGGACGATAATAAAAAGTCATAGCAAATCCCGTTGCTACTTGGACTAAAAAACAAGTAAGTGTAATTCCTCCTAAACAATAAAATATATTCACATGAGGCGGAACATATTTACTGGTTATATCATCGGCAATCGCCTGAATTTCAAGACGTTCTTCGAACCAATCATAGACTTTATTGAGATACATAAACCAACGGACCCCCCCTGAGAACCGTATATGAGAATTTCATCTCGTACGGCTCAAACAAAAATACCCAAATACTGCTTGTAACGAAAACAGATATGTGTAATAGAAAGTTTGAAATTTCTTTATTTAATCCTATGATTCTAATTTTCTTTGACGATAATAAAAAATAGAGATCCGAAAGCTATTCTTTTTGGTTATAATGCTAAAATATCAAGTCGGCTCCTTCGTCTTTATCTTGATCTTTTAAGGCCTCTTGAATATTCTACTATTTACTTCATTTTTTTATTGTGTATAATATGATTTTACTGTTGTCTTCTTTATTATTATTGAATTTTTATTATTGATAGGAATTCTCTTGTTAGGACCCTATGAATCAATTAAAAAAACATCAGATTCATACTATAACCACGATGATTCAAAAAAACCTTAAATCGAAGTCCAAAAATTCCCTGAGTAAGAACTGTTGGATCATCACTTATTCAATGAATAGATATAATGAAAAAAATTAAAGGAAACGTTTGTCCTTTGATCAAAATAAAGATAAGCTCCGGAAACTTAAAAGAATGCAAATTATTCAATTTATTTTTAAAACTCTTTGAAAAGTTTTTTAAGTCCGGTTGCGAGGTCTAAATATTTAGTATGAATCATAGTTCTAATATTTTTAGAATCCATTTTCTATATTCCGTGCTCCAGATACTAGAAGAAATATCTGACGGGATAAAACCATCTCTATCAAGATGACAGATCCATTTTATGTTCTGTACTTTCAATAGGATCCATTAAAACAAGCCGCACACTCATATTCCGGAAATACAGAAACAAAGAAATTCCACGATCAAACTACCAAATCCAAATGAAATAGACTAACAAACAATAAGAAACCAAAATGCTTAACTTTCCTTTCTATTGAAAAACTAATTACCCGATTCTTGTGAATCTAATTCATAGAAATTCCGTCGAGTAAAATGGACGAATTATAAATCTCCAAAATAATAGATAGAAATATCGCAAATAGAGCCATTGCAACACCCATCAAAGGAGTAGTTCCCCACCCCGGAGCTACTTTACCATATTCTGAATTTAATGGTTTCAATAAATCCCCTACAACAGTTCGTCTTGGACCAGATCTAGAATTATCCTCAACGGTTTGCGTAGCCATAAATACTATTTTTTATTCATTTAGATCTGTTGACTTTGTATACCATTTCGCTGTAAATATAAGGATCTTATCCTATAGATCTATTGTGATCTTGAAACTTTAGAATTCTAATAATGGAAACAGCAACCCTAATTGCCATCTCTATATCTGGTTTACTTGTAAGTTTTACTGGGTATGCCTTATATATTGCCTTTGGGCAACCCTCGCAACAACTAAGAGATCCATTTGAAGAACATGGGGACTAGTTGAAGTAATGAGCCCTCCATATTGGGGGCTCATTACTTCAATTAAGATAATAAAAAATTATTTAACCTTTTTTCGTCGGAACTTTAGGGGGTTCTCTAAAAAAGATAGCGAAAAAAATAATTCCTAAAGTCGAGACTAAGAGGAATGTATAAACCAATGCTTCCATAGATTTGATTGTGGTTTACAATTATAGCTTTCATACCTGTTTATTGGGGATCATTTCCCAACAAATAAAATAAAAAGAGTAACTGCAATGATTGAAATAAAGATTTATCTAGTTCTCTATGTGAAATTTAAAATCATAAAAAAAGTCGAAAAAGAACAAAAGAATGTTAGACTACCTGTTTTTTTGTAGTTGGATCTCCAAGTTTTTGGAATGCTCCAAATTCTACTTGAGCGTCTAAATCTGGGTCGATACCAGCAAAAACATCTCTGAATAAAGTTCTAGCACCATGCCAAATGTGCCCGAAAAAGAATAGCAGAGCAAAAGAAGCATGTCCAAAAGTAAACCAACCCCTCGGACTGCTACGAAAAACACCATCTGATTTCAAAGTAGCACGATCTAATTCAAAAATTTCACCCAATTGAGCACGTCTAGCATATTTTTTCACAGTAGCGGGATCGCTATAACTGACTCCATTAAGCTCGCCACCATAGAACTCAACAATTACACCTACTTGTTCCACACTATATTTAGATTCTGCCCTTCGAAAAGGAACATCGGCCCTAACAATTCCATCCCCATCTACCAAAACAACCGGAAATGTTTCAAAAAAAGTAGGCATACGACGTACAAAAAGTTCATGCCCCTCTTTATCTCTAAAGACAGGATGTCCTAACCAACCGACGGCTATTCCATCTCCATTGTCCATTGAACCTGCTCTAAATAACCCCCCTTTTGCTGGATTATTTCCGATATAATCATAAAAAGCTAATTTTTCGGGAATTTTAGACCAAGCTTCTGATAAACTTTGATTTTCGGCTAGTCCAGCACCAACTCTTCGATATATTTCTTGCTGAAAGTATCCCTGATCCCATTGATAACGAGTAGGACCGAATAATTCAATAGGGGTTGTTGCTGAACCATACCACATAGTTCCAGCAACGACAAAAGCTGCAAAAAAGACAGCAGCAATACTGCTGGAAAGGACAGTTTCAATATTTCCCATCCGTAATCCTTTATATAGACGTTGGGGTGGACGCACACTAAGATGGAAAAGACCTGCTAATATGCCCAACGTTCCTGCTGCAATATGATGAGAAGCTACCCCCCCCGGAACAAAAGGATCAAAACCTTCCACGCCCCACGCGGGATTTACGGATTGTATCCTTCCAGTTAGTCCATAAGGATCGGACACCCATATTCCAGGACCATACAATCCTGTTACATGAAATGCGCCAAAACCAAAACAAGCCACCCCTGCAAGAAATAAATGAATTCCAAAAATTTTGGGCAAATCCAAAGAAGGTTTTCCAGTACGTTCATCACAAAAGATTTCTAGATCCCAATAAACCCAATGCCAAATAGCCGCTAAAAAGCACAAGCCCGAAAACACAATATGTGCTCCGGCCACACCTTCGTAACTCCAAATACCCGGATTCGTTATAGTCCCTCCTGTGATATTCCAACCGCCCCACGAATTGGTTATTCCTAAACGAGTCATGAAAGGTATAACGAACATACCCTGTCTCCACATTGGGTCAAGAACAGGGTCAGAGGGATCAAAAACTGCTAATTCATATAGAGCCATCGAACCGGCCCAACCAGCAACCAGAGCTGTGTGCATTATATGAACAGAAAGCAAACGGCCTGGATCATTTAATACAACAGTATGAACACGATACCAAGGTAAACCCATGAAAATACCCCTTATATCAACAAAAAATAGACACTATGTAACTTTATTGCACTTGAAAAATTTATATTATGGACTCTAGCCTTTCATTAGATTTTCTCGTAAAATGGAACAATCATATTTGTAGAAATAAAAAGAAACAGATTTATTCTATACCCGATAAGTAACAATACGCAATGGTGGGGAGACGAGAGGGGTTTACAATTTTCTCTATGAATATTTAAATAAGTAAATGCAGACATACTCACTTATCACCCCAATGACCCATTCGTAACAACTTTACTTTATTTAGTATTCCTTTTTTTATATTTAGTATTCCTAAAAAAAAAAATGCAATATAATAAAAATAAATCATTTTTAACACGATAAGCTAATTCTTACGTTTCCACACTAAAGTTAGATATATGATTTTATTATTTCTCCATTTTATGCCCATTGGTGTTCCAAGAGTACCCTTTCGAAGCCCTGGGGAAGAAGATGCATCTTGGGTTGATATATAGTGCGACTTGTCAGATATAGTAGGTCATATGGGATTTCCCCGTTTTCTCCCCCGATCGAGATATCCTCTCTTTCACCCCCAAAAGAAGAATGATTGAATCATAAAAAATTTGGAGCGTGAAGTGTAATGAAATAAAATTCTATCGATTTTTTTATTTTTAGAGGTGGTATCCAGATTATTACTCGAAATTATGAATAATTTATGGTTGGCTTGATTGAACCAATAAAATAAAGTACCCAGGCTCTGTTTAGAAAAAACCAATTGGTAATATATCTACGATCACCACTTCTATCATATCCGTATATTTTACAGAAAATATTAAATAAGAAATTCAGAAAAGGAAGAAGTTTTAACAAAAATACGTAGTATTGTAATATTTGTCCTATATGTGCAAATCAAAATCGGGCAGATCTTTACTCAGAGTAGAAAAGAAACCTAAAAGAATTGAAAAAGTCCATTCAGAAACAAGAAAATTACATTGTGATTGGGCTTCGATCTCAATGAAAGCAATACATCAATGAGAAGATAGTTCAATAAATTGAGTATGTATATTATTCTATTTTTCTTTAAAAGTTCGAAGAAGTCCATTATGAAAAGAGAAAGAGGTTTAAAATTGACACATTGATTCCTTTTTTGCTTATATGATTTTTGGTGAACTGTATGCATCAAAAGGTGCATGTACGGCTCTTAAGGAAAAAAATGGAATCCTAATCAATCGACTTTATCGAGAAAGATTACTTTTTTTAGGTCAAGAGGTTGATAGTGAAATATCGAATCAACTAATTAGTCTTATGGTATATCTTAGTATAGAAGAAGAGAATAAAGATTTGTATCTGTTTATAAATTCTCCGGGGGGGTGGGTAATACCCGGAATAGCTATTTATGATACTATGCAATTTGTACAACCAGATGTACAGACAGTATGTATGGGATTAGCCGCTTCAATGGGATCCTTTCTTTTGGCAGGAGGAGAAATTACCAAACGTTTAGCATTCCCTCACGCTTGGCGCCAATGATTCTTTTATTTGAGAATATATATAAAGACTATACCTTCGCCATAAAAACAGTTAATAAAAACATTTTATAAGTAATAATAGCATGGTATTGTGAATTCCATATGAAAATTTTTGTTTTTTAAATCATTCGATTATATATAGAAAGAGTAGTATGAAAAAGAGGGTATTTACAATTTTATCTGATCTATCAGGAACCTAGTTTAATTTTAGTGTCACAGACTTTTTGTTTTTTTTTTCATACCAGAAAACTTTTAACAATTTTTATTTTAATTAGAAGAAAACATAACATATGAAAAAAAAAGAAACTTTCGGATTGTTGAATAACAAAATGATATAAAAAACAACGGAACCATCGTAGTATTTTTAATTAAAGCGATTCAAAAAATAAAAAAGAAAGTTGGTTATTGGATTGTTTATTAATTAAGGATCTGGATCCAAAAGACCCGGTAGATTTTGTACTTCGTTTTTCTTTGATGAAAAAAAAATAAATTCGTAAACGTAGAAAAAAATTCATCAAAGAAAATACTCTATCCATAGTAGAGGAAAAAAATGAATTGCAGGGATGGAAAAGCCGTATGCATCAATACGCAGAAAATGCTTGTACGGTTATTTAATATTATTTTTGCCCATTTTTTTATTTTCTTATTTGTATTTATCCCTTTTACCTTTATTTGGGAATAAGGATAATCTTTACCAATATAGGAGAAATCATTATCAAAATCTTTATCAAGATAAGGGAAATACTTATTAAGTTATAAAATCAGGGTAATGATCCACCAACCCGCTAGTTCTTTTTATGAGGCACAAACGGGAGAATTTATCCTGGAAGCGGAAGAGCTACTGAAAATGCGTGAAACTATCACAAGGGTTTATGTACAAAGAACGGGCAAACCTTTATGGGTTATATCCGAAGACATGGAAAGGGATGTTTTTATGTCAGCAGCAGAAGCCCAAGCTCACGGAATTGTAGATCTTGTAGCCGTTGAATAAAAAATAAGTGGCAAGGATTATTCTAAAAAAATACAGGATTTGAAATTTCATTTTTGAATCTTCTTACTTTCATTTTAATATAATATCTCTATTAGTTAATCTATTAATATCTATTAGTTAATCTATTAATAGAATATAAGTAATATAGAATCTAAGTAATTCACGGTTAGGATAGATCTAAACCAGCTCATTATATATATATTACAACTTACTATGCCAACTATGAAACAACTTATTAGAAACACAAGACAGCCAATCCGAAACGTCACAAAATCCCCAGCTCTTCGGGGATGCCCTCAGCGCCGAGGAACGTGTACCAGGGTGTATGTGCGACTCGTTCAGATCATATACTAAGAAGAAAAAACCAATTTCATTTTTTCAGTATTGTTGATCGGTTAAGATAGTGTGAATGTAGTTTTCCCATTCAGACTATCTTAACTTATATATATACATTCTTTACATTCTTCTATCTTGTATCAAATTTATGGTTTCGATTGGTGCAAACCCAATAGTCTTAATTTACAATTTAAGATGAGAAGGACTTTCCCATCGGTAACAAAACAAATATAAAGTTACCCGTTAAGCGGAGAAAATACTATTTCAATTAAAGATAAAGTATGTCCTTAATGAATGAATTTTGATGGATTTTGGACGAACGGAATAAGAAGGTCAGCTACCCAGCAAATTTTCATAATTAAATACCGTTACTGTATAACTAGATTTCATTGTGAAAAAATCTACTTACTAAACTAAATATTGGATGGGTAGAGCCAAAGAGTGTGAACTGTACAAGTTAACAATAACATTAATTAAATTAATAAAAAATGAAAAGAAAGAAAGGCTCCGGTGTATAGAAAGGACCTGCCCGTTTCTAAAAAAAATCATAGAAACGATGGAACCCACCCATTTTTTATATATGTCCTAATTTATTTACTATTACTTACTATGTTTTTTGATATCTAGTATCAATACAATTTATTATTTTGAGGTTGAATATTTAGAAAAAAAAATATATATATAAAATCGTGGTTGGGGAGGTTATAGTAGCAAGAGCCATTGGAATTTTTTTTTTATACATTGGAAGAATCCATTTTTGTTATTAATAGACTAGTAAGAAGAAAAGAATAACTGAAAAATCAAATAGTTATTCATCAAAGTCTCAATTATTCAATGACCAGAATTAAACGAGGATATATAGCTCGGAAACGAAGGACAAAAATTCGTTTATTTACATCAAGTTTTCGAGGAGCTCATTCAAGACTTACTCGAACGATTACTCAACAGAAAATAAAAGCTTTGGTTTCGGCTCATCGGGATAGAGATAGGAAAAAAAGAGATTTTCGTGGTTTATGGATTAGTCGAATAAATGCAGTAATTCGCGGGAATATTAAAGTATATTATATTTATAGTAATTTAGTATATAGTCTATACACGGGGCAATTGCTTCTTAATCGTAAAATAGTTGCACAAATAGCTATATTAAAACAGAATTGTCTTTTTATGATTGCCAATGATATCATAAAAACCAAAAATCCCCTTAGACTTTACTCCGGGAAGGTATAGAATATAAATTTGTTTATTTTGATAGCTTTATCATATGAATTTTTATCATATGATAAAGCTATCAAAATAAACAACCACGCTGAATAAAAAAAAATGATTCTTTGTTACCTATTATCTTTTTTCTTACAACATAAAAACCCAAATTGAATTGTCGTAATTTTCAAACAAAACATCAATCAATATTTCATTCAAATCTCAATTCAAAATTGGATTTCGAATTCTTAATTTCTATATTTTTTTTTTCTTAAAGTAGTAGTTCTAGCGGTTGACTCGCTTTTTTCAAATTGTTTTTCATTATTAAGAAAAGGTAACGAAGATAAAATACGAGCTTGTTTTATAGCAATTGTTATTAATCGTTGTTGTTTTAAGGTCAATCTATTTACGCGTCTGGATAATATTTTTCCTTGTTCACTAATAAATCGACTAATTAAACCCATGTTTTTATAATCAATTCGGTCCCCCGATTGGATCGGGGGCAAACGCCTACGAAAAGATCGCTTGGATTTCATAAAGAGTCGCTTAGATTTTTCCATGGTTTATTTATCCCTATTCCAAAAATCACATTTATTACAAGAAATACTATAAAGGATTTGTTTTTTTATTCTGACTTTTTTAATATATGTTGTTATTTTTTTAATATATGTTGTTATATACTGATATTTGTATATATTCAACTGTAAATGATAGAATACAGATAGATCTATCTATATAGATAAGAAAAATAGATCATTTTACATGTTAAGTTCTTTGGTTCGAAGGGTAACACACAAGCGATCAATTTGATCTATTTCTTTATTTCTGCGTGAATTGTATGTTTGCAACAACGGGGACAAAATTTTCTCAATTCCAATCGACTAGGCGTATTCTGTCGATTCTTTTTAGTTATATATCTAGAAATACCCGTTGATTCCTTATTAACACTCTTTTTATCACAACCGGTACATTCCAAAATAACAATTACTCGGATATCTTTACCTTTGGCCATGAACCTCCCTTGGGTTTTTAATTCACTTAACTCTTTTGTTTTCGGATTATAATCTAAGAAAAAGAAAAGAACGAAAAAACGAAAATATAAATTAAGAATTCGAAATCCAATTTTGAAAGATTTCGTTCCAATTAAGATTAAGATTAATATAGTACAAAAATAATACAATGATCTCGAACTATATTTCGTTTCGAATTGCAATACAATTGCAATACAGTATTTTCGTTTTTTTAACTAAGTATTTTTTATGATATTGTTGCCCCCACCCTATACATTCCATTTAAATTTCTGCTTTCACTCTTTTATTAATAGAAATGGAATTGAATTATTAATTCAATTCCATGGAAGCCTGGACGAGATCCCGAGTTTCACTCCGAATTTCAATTAGGCCAAATTAACCCTTATTCTTTCTCTTTCCTAACTTATTCTATTACAATTGTAAAAAAAAGAAGAAATAAAAGACGAAATAAAGAAGAGGAGATTAATTACATATTAATTACATATATTTAATACTTAATTGGATCTATAATCTTCTTCACCCCTTTCCGTGTCAATAACTAGAATGAAAAAAAAGGGAATATCAATGCATCTGGAAAAAAACGATTGATCTCTATCAAGAGACCCGCCAAAGCCCCGAACCATAGAGTACTTACTACTGGTGCCACGGAAAGATATGTTTTTAGATCTCGCATTTCAAATCCTCCTTTTTAAGTCTTTTTTCTATCTAAAATTTATTTGAATTTAATATTCTTTTTGATTATTCTAAAGAATATTAGTTATATTTCTTTAGAATCTTTTTTTTCTTTTTCATATTATATTCTATATTATAGTATAGGAAACTAAAAAAAATGGCAGAAAATTAGAAAAATGATAGATATATATTATATATATATCTATATATCAACAGATAAAAATGTGGAAAACAAGACAAAGATTCTTTACAATAACACTAGAAACAAATGGAAAAGGGATGTAGCGCAGCTTGGTAGCGCGTTTGTTTTGGGTACAAAATGTCACGGGTTCAAA